ACAATAATATTTTGACTATTCTCACCTCTGAACTTCCCTAGATTAAACTTTTTGGCCTTTCAACCAAGTAATTTTACGATTTGAATATTGTTGAAATATTAACATTCTTTTTGGAGCGCAGAAAAAATCGAAACAAAATGGAATCATTCATTTTCAGACTAACTTTCTATACCTAGAATATACATCTATTCATTCTTTAGCTAGAAAGAGTATATCTCCGTACGCCTAGATAAATTATGTATGATGATCAAGACCACTAAAAAATATGTATCTATTCCCAAATTTTAATAAATTTGGGAATAGATACTCATAGAAATGAATTGCCGGGAACCAGATTTGAACTGGTGACACGAGGATTTTCAGTCCTCTGCTCTACCGGCTGAGCTATCCCGACCATTCTTGACACACCACCCTAATTTTAGGAAATTACTTGAGTCTATGTCAACTAAATAAAAAAAATACTTTTTGTTTTGAATTTTAATTAAAAAAAAAGGGATATAGGATAAAAAATTAGCGGATTAAATGGGCTTTTGGGGATAGAGGGACTTGAACCCTCACGATTTCTAAAGTCGACGGATTTTCCTCTTACTAAAAATTTCATTGATGTCGGTATTGACATGTAGAATGGGACTCTATCTTTATTCTCGTCTGATTAATCCGTTATTCAAAAGATCCATCAGACTATGGTGGAGTGACTGATTTGATCAATCAATATTATTCTATTGAAAGAGTAAATGTTGTCAACTCCATTTGTTAGAACAGCTTCCATTGAGTCTCTGCACCTATCCTTTTTTGATTTTAACTTTCTGAACTTTTATTTGTTTTCGGAAAGAAGGATTTGGCTCAGGATTGCCCATTTTTAATTCCAGGGTTTCTCTGAATTTGAAAGTTTTCACTTGGTAAGTTTCCATACCAAGGCTCAATCCAATTAAGTCCGTAGCGTCTACCAATTTCGCCATATCCCCCGTTTTTTTCTTTGAGATTGATATCATATCTCATTAGGATGTTTTTTCATTTGTATGTTGAATTTATTAGAAACCTACTCCCATTTTTGGAAAAATTTCCTTCTATTTGTTTGATTGATTTTCTTTCATCTATATCAGATAGCCATATTTAGTCGAATCAGAAATGATTCTATTATCTGTGTATTCGCAATTCAATATACAGAGATATATACTACATTTATCTCTATTTTATATGTCCCTCCTTCTTTGATTTTTTGAGAGTATTTAGAATACTCTAACGTTCGATTCTTTTTTTCCTTAGAGCAGACAGATACAGACCTTATAATAACAATAACAATAATAACAAAACGAAAATCAAAAATCTATTTATTAATTTAAAATTTGACATTCATTTAGAAATTCAATAGAAATATAGAAATATCAAATTTCTATCGATACATTCTTTTTTATATACATTATACATAGTTCATCTTAATGCATACGAATTTTGTAATATAAATTACTGTTTACTGTAATCTAATTAGTCATTATTTAAAATTCTAAAAAATGAGACTATTTAAAATAGAAATTTTAATTTTAAGATAGTATTCCATATACTCTTTACTATTTTCTATATCTATATTTATATAGAGTTTTTACATAGAATTTTATTTTAAGGTATTCTAATTCTAGAATATTAAAGAATATATAATATTAAAGAATATATAAAGAATATATATAGAAACAAATAATCTTCCTATCTAATAATCACGATATCGGGATAAATACATATCTATATTTAGATATTCATATAGATTAGATGAAAATATGAATTCTATTCTATTTATTCTTGAAATATTAAAATAATCGAAATAAAGAAGCAAAAATATTCAAAAAATGAATAAAATGGAATTCAAAACAAAAAAGAGAATTTGACTATACGAATTAAAATGACGATATTGTTTTATTGATAAAAATTATTTGATAAATCGATCAAAATAGTATTCTATTTAACTATTAATTATTTAATTAACTAACTATTAATTAAAATTCTTATCTTAAAATTATTCTGATTTTTATGATATATACTAAAATATCAAATAAATAATAACTATTGGATAGTTTATATTTTTTTGATTATGATATAGTAATTTGGTTATGAAGAGCTAATATAAAACAATTAATAACTAAGATCCCAGTAGTTTAGGAAATAATTCCGATAAATCCACAATTTGTGTTATGAGAGCCCGCTTAGCTCAGAGGTTAGAGCATCGCATTTGTAATGCGATGGTCATCGGTTCGATTCCGATAGCCGGCTTTTTTTCTCTATTTGTTTTCATTTTTGACATAAGGGATAATCTCTTTTTATTTTAGGAAAAAAAATTGGAGTTCCATTTCTCTAGAACAAATCAAGAAAATAACCTTCTTTTTTTATTTTCTATTTATTTATTTAGATAGATATACAATAGAATAAAATTCGGATACTGATCGAATCTTTCCAGTTCTTTTTTGTAGTATAATATTTATAGTAAAATACTTTAAGTAGATTTCGTTTG